CTTTTTTCAGATCATTGAATCATTTATTTCTCTTGAAATCCGTTCAATTCTTATTTCTACACACGTCTTTTTTTAGGAGGTCTACATCCATTATGTGGCATAGGGGTTACGTCACGTACGAAACTTAATAGTATACCACTTCTACGAATAGCTCGTAATGCTGCATCTCTTCCGAGACCAGGACCTTTTATCATGACTTCTGCTCGTTGCATACCCTGATCCACTACTGTACGAATAGCATTTCCTGCTGCGGTTTGAGCAGCAAATGGTGTCCCTCTTCTTGTGCCTCTGAATCCACAAGTACCAGCGGAGGACCAAGAAACCACCTGACCTAGTACATCTGTAACAGTCACAATGGTATTGTTGAAACTCGCTTGAACATGAATAACTCCTTTTGGTATTCTACGCCCACTCTTACGTGAACCAATACGCCCATTCCTACGTGAACCAATTCTTGGTATAGGTTTTGTCATATTTTATCATCTCATAAATATGAGTCAGAGATATACGGATATATCCATTTCATATCAAAACAGATCCTTTATTTGTCCATCGGGTCCTTTAGAAAATCCCTTTTTCTTTTTAGAAAGATTACCCTTGTCTCTGTTTATGTCTCGGATTGAAACAAATTACTATAATTCGTCCCCGCCTACGGATCAGTCGACATTTTTCACAAATTTTACGAACAGAGGCCCTTATTTTCATATTTGTTATTCCTTACCTTAATTCCGAATCTACTCCTTGGAAGAAAATAAGTCTCTTGAAATTTTGAACCTCGAATTGTATTCTCACGAAAGGAATGTTTAAAAAGCCACCTACACCTAATCGTTTGAATCTTTGTTGCGAAGTCTATAAATTATACGTCCCCTGGTTGAATCGTAACGACTTACTTCGATTTTTACTCTATCTCCTGGTAGTATCCGTATAAAACTTCGTCGGATCCTCCCCGAAACATAACCTAGAATCAGATCTTCATTATCTAAACGAACCCGGAACATACCATTGGGAAGTGATTCAGTAATTAAACCTTCATGAATCAATTTTTGTTCTTTCATTCCAGGTAACCCCCTTGAAGTATCAACTAATGGAGGAGGAGTGATATTAAACAACCCGTCTTTCCTCTCCTTTTTCACAAATAGGAAGTTACGGATCAACTTCGGATACCAGAAGGATCACCATATATAACACAAAACTTCTCCTCCAATTCCTTCTAGTCGAGCTTCTCGATCTGTCATTATACCTCTAGAAGTAGAAAGAATTACAATCCCCATTCCACCTAAAATCCTAGGAATTCGTTGATAGTTGGAATAGATTCGTAGACCGGGTCGGCTGATACGCTTTAAAATATTTCTATATGTTCCTTTCCTATTTCTTCTATGTCGCAGGGTTGAAACCAAGAAATATTTGTTGTTTTCCCGATGTTTCCTAACGTTTTCAATAAAACCTTCTCGTAGAAGTATTTTAACAACGCTTTCGGTCATATTAGTAGATGCTATTCGAACCGTTCCTTTTTTATCCATGTCGGCATTTCTTATAGAAGTTAATATATCGGCAATAGTGTCCCTACCCATGACGAACTATAATTATTGGTGCCTCCTAATTTTGATATAATCAACATGTTCCGTTTTTTTTTTATGTGAATTTTTGATTCTTTATTTATGAATTATTAAAAGTATATGCGTGAAACACAATCTACTAATTGATCCATTTCAGATACCCTACTATATCATGGTCTCATCTACTAGTATTTATAATACCTCAGGAGCTAATGAGACTATTTTAGTGAAATTCAACTGTCTCAATTCTCGAGCGATCGCTCCAAAAACCCGAGTTCCTTTTGGATTTCCTTCTTGATCAATGACAACTGCTGCATTGTCATCATATCGTATTATCATACCGTTGTCACGTCTGAGTTCTTTACATGTACGTACAATTACAGCTCTGATCACTTCTGATCTTTCGAGAGGCATATTGGGCACTGCTTCTTTTATTACAGCAACAATAACGTCACCAATATGAGCATATCGGTGATTACTAGCTCCTATGATTCGAATACACATCAATTCTCGAGCCCCGCTGTTGTCCGCTACATTCAAATGGGTCTGAGGTTGAATCATATCATTTTTTTTTTTTAATCTGTTCTTTCAATGCAAAGGTCGAAGGAAAAAAGAAAGAAATATTGTCTGTCCAGAAATAAAGAAATCCGCGATTGTTTTTTTCATCATAAATACCCCTTTGGTTCCACATCCCTATCCTGAAATAATGAATTGCGTTCGTATAGGCATTTTGCACGCAGCTATTTTAATAGCTGCTCTGGCTACAGTTTCCGATACTCCGCCCATTTCATAAAGTATTCGACCCGGCTTAACAACAGATACCCAATATTCGGGAGATCCCTTCCCCGAACCCATACGGGTTTCCGTAGGTCTTACTGTAACGGGTTTGTCGGGAAATATACGGACCCATATTTTTCCACCACGGCGCGCATATCGTGTCATTGCTCGTCGCCCTGCTTCTATTTGTCTAGATGTGATCCAAGCGGGTTCAAGTGCCTGAAGAGCATATCTACCGAAACAAATATGATTGCCTCGATAAGATATTCCCTTCATTCTTCCTCTATGTTGTTTACGGAATCTGGTTCTTTTGGGGTTATAGTTGATGGTTGTTTCTCAACCTCATCTCTACTACAGAACCGGACATGAGAGTTTCTTCTCATCCAGCTCCTCGCGAATGAAACGATTCAATAATATTACAGATACACATGTATTTATTGAATAATACACTAAATCATGGGATTTATTGATATTGAATCTGTCACGTAGGAATCTGTATATCTTGTATATATAGCTAGACGTATATTTCTATATATAGAAGATAATGCCTTTGCTTTCTTTTTAGAACGAATCCTTGACCTTTACCGAATCGGCCAAAATTTTGCAATTCAATAAGGGTTTCGCGGGCGAATATTTACTCTTTCAATATTTGTTTCATTCGTAGGGTCAACCCATGGCCTCTCAGAATAAATCAATTGGTTCCTGGTTGGTTCCGCCATCCCACCCAATGAATCATTAGGATTCGTTTTCAATAGAATCTTCTGCAGTCACAGGTTCCGTCGTTCCCATAGCTTCTCCATTAATGGCTAGGCCTGAACTCTGCAATGGAGCTCCTCAATTCAAGTTCGTTCCCAAGTCAATCTCCTCAGTCTCTATTGACTCGAGGCTCTTTATTATTGGTATTTTTCCTATGAACCGTATTCATCTAATTATGGACGAATCAGTATTGATGCTTTATCACACTGCCTTTTATGAGATGATTCATAATAGACCATACATATTGGAATCATATACCATTGATATTCTCCTTCTCTCTTTCTCTCGCCCTTCCATTTACCCACATCCCTCTATTTTCGCTTCACAATCCATAATCAGATTGATTTTTCCTTTATGGAAAAAAGATTTCAGTTGCTACAACTATATGATTGACACATCATATAGTGACTGGTTCCTTGGATCTCGATAATACGAAGCAATGAGCTGGTTCTAAGTTCTATAGTTATTAGTTAGGGGCCAGTCCTTTTTTTTTGAATCCCAACTCTAAAGAAAAACCAACGAGTCACACACTAAGCATAGCAATTCTACCAAATGATCAATCCAATTTTTATTCAACCCTATAGAATTAGAATTGCTCATTTTTCATTGAAGGGAAAAAGAATAGTTTGTCGTTTTTTGTTCTATCACTGGATAGAATGGCAAGGAAAGGCCCATTATTGCTCGTCTACAAATATCCAAATTTTGATGCCTAATACCCCATAGATAGTTCGAACTGTATAGGAACAATGATCAATTTTAGCTCGAATGGTTTGTAGGGGAACCCTACCTTCTCTGATCCATTCGACACGTGCAATTTCTTTTCCGTCGATACGTCCTGCAATTTGCACTTGAATTCCTTTTGTATCCGCTTGTTCAGTTAATTCAATAGCTTTTTTCATTGCCTTTCGAAAGGAAACTCTATTCTTTAATTGTAGAGCTATATATTCTGCAAGAATATTAGGTTGTCCATAAGGTTTTGCAACTCTTGTGATAGCAATGTTAAGTCTCCGGTTCACAGAATTAAATCCTTTTTGTACATTGATCTGTAATTCTTCGATTCCTCGTGTTCGACCCTCTATTAACAAATTTGGAAATCCAATATAGATTATGACCTGGATCAGATCGATTTTTTTTTGAATCTCTATATGTGCAATTCCTTCGAAACCCGAGGATATTCTCCTATTTTTTTGTACATAATTCTTGATACAATCTCGTATTTTTTCATCTTCCTGGAGACCTATGGAATAATTTTTTGGTTGCGCGAACCAAAGGGATCTATGCTTTTGGTTTTCCCCACCAAGTCGGAAACCAAGGGGATTTATTTTTTTGCCCATATTTTTCTTCTCTCTCTTTCTCTTTATTTTTCTCTCTCTCTCTCTTTCTCCAAATATCTCTCTATTATAGGATCTTTCCATTGATCCTTTGTTTCTAAATATATATCCTGATCCGTTTTCTTTTTAGAGCTATCCCTCACTACAATAATTATATGACAGGTGGGTCTTTTTATCGGATAACTACGTCCTCGAGCCCGAGGTTTTAACCTTTTCACGATAGTACTCCCATTGACTTCGGCTTTACTAATGACTGAATCAGCTTCGTTGAAACTTTTATTGTGACTAGCATTTGCTGCTGCAGAATAAACCAATTTAAAAATGGGATAAGATGCTCGATAAGGCATGAGTTCCAGTAGCATAAGTGTTTCCTCATAGGAACGCCCACGAATCTGATCAATGACTCTTCGTGTTTTGTGAGCAGACATACATACATTTTCAGCTAAAGCTTTTACTTGTGTACTTAAGATCCTCTTCGTCTCCATCTTTTGCAAGACCTTCTTCCACCTTCTCCATTTTGCCATAATCACCTCCCACCAATGAATGATAAGCACCTATTTCACTTTATTAACGACGAGAT